GTCTAATTCTATTCTACTAGCGCCTAGAATTAATATAAGGATAAGATAACACCGTAGGAACCGTATAGAATGAGTGAGGATGAGGGAGGATATATTCATATATAACTATATGGACTCTGTAGAGGCCACACGTGACAGCAGAAAAGGATTGATTCGTTAACCTTCTTTGTATAATATGGTCCGATCCTATCTGTAAAGATAGCAACCTAATTAAGTTAACTTAAAGCTTAAAATATCAATCAGACATACTATGTTGTAGCTCATTTTCACTATGTACTTTCAATGGGAGCAGTATTTGGGATTATAGCAGGATTTTATTACTGAGTACCCAAGATAATAGGACTAACTTATTGTGAGTCTCTTGGTAGACTTCATTTCTGGGTAATGTTTATTGGTGTTAATATTACATTCATGCCTCAACATTTTCTGGGACTGGCAGGTATGCCACGAAGGATTCCGGATTATCCGGATGCGTATGCCGGTTGAAATATAATGAGTAGTCTTGGTTCACTCATTAGTGTCATTGCTTCAATTGTTTTTGGAGTTGTTGTTTATGACATAATGATCAAGGGTCGAACAGTGGGATCAAGCCACTGAGCTTATCCTGCTTTCTTCAATGGACTTTATCTAACACCTGAAGTTAATACACTTGAGGCTTCTCTTGAGTGGACACTTGATAGTCCAACACCATTCCATGCTTACAACATGCTACCAGTTCAATCACATTCTGATTAATATATATCCCCTTACAAGTAGTAAGCCGTATATATAGTTAAGAGATAATTAAGCAACGCACCGCAAAGGAGGGATAAGGAGAGGATAGGATAAGGGAGAGGTAAGGAGAGGAGGTTTAAGAGTCCGTCTATAAGTATATAATATAGACGGGGCCGGTACACGATAGAGGTAAGTATAAGAATATAAAGATATACCGTACAATTATAAGAATAATATAAGCTAAAGGTAGTAGGGGGAGATATTAGGAATGGATCAAGGTAGTAGTTTAGTAAGATATTAGCCACCTAAGACCGACTAATATTAGACTAGTAGTAGACAAACCTAATGAAACAATGAGACAATAGTAGTTAATGAAGGGGTAGGCCGTTGAAATAGAGATAGATCGAAGAAAGGGGGGGGGGATAATAACATTAGCAAACAGAAGGGGGTATTCAAAGATGAAGTTAATGATTGTATCTAATATTTATCATGAGATAGCGATCTGATCCGCGATTAGGACCCTCTCAGGGGGAGGCAAGCTGACGTAACCCAGCCTAACCCAACCAGCTTAACCCTAACCGTTCAACCCTAACCTGTTCCAACCTAACTTGACCCAACCCGATCCATTGGGGGGGGGGGTGAAGAAGGAAGGAAGGAAGGGAAGGAAGCCCTTGGAGAGGTCAGATTGGGGTTGAGGAGTAATGATAATGATAAGAATATTATTAATGATGAATGGGGTAATGATTGTGATGAATGATAGTGATGATGATGAATGATGTTTGATTTCTTCGAAGAAAAGGGTAATGATTAAGCTTTAGTTTGATACAATTAATATTAAGATTTAATGGTAGATGGTTGGAGGGTTAGTGAGATAGGGAAGATAAGGCTTATCTCCACACCAATAACCTTTAATAGCAGAAATAAGACGTATTAACCTTTATCCTTGCTTTGTTGAGGAGTTGTGCAAGTTAACGGTTAAGGTTTAGCGGAGATAGCGAGATAGATGATAGTATCATGAAGTTGTAGCTCAGTGGTAGAGCAAGTAGCTGTTAACTACTCAGTCAAGAGTTCGACTCTCTTCAATTTCTTCCCTCATTTCACGGACACTAACAATATATGTGGAAGGAGGTATACATTGATTCTTTATTTCACTTTATAAGCCGAGTACGCTCTATATTAACTAGTCTTCTCATGTTATATCCATGAGCTTAGTTAACGTATTCACCCTAACATTAGGCTTAGTTGATAGAGGATTAGTAGGGAAGGGAGATACTAATGAGGGGGTATAGGTATGAGGTGGATAGGATATCAGAGGGTTGGGTTAAGTAAGAAGGTAGTTAATCATTATCATTCAACTTAATTAACAATCCAAATCACTACCCCAACCAAGATAATATAACTTTAACCCCAAAGAGGGCAGGTTGAGATTTCTCTCTTAGTATTTATAAGAGATAAAAAGAGATGGTGGAGGAGGTTGATAATGGTTAGAGTGATAGGGGGTGTTGTGATTAATAAGGACGAGCAGGATAATAACTTGTTCTTATTAAGGTAATCAGGTTTCCCGCCCCTTCTAAGACTCATAGTATCTTTTCATTAGCAGGTAATGGAGGTGGTGAGGGGGTAGGGGGGGGGAGGAAGATGAGGTTAAAGGAGATTAGTTCAGTATCAAGGATTCGTATGATAAGATAAGAGTGGGTGGAAGCAGAATGAATTGAGCTCTAAATATCATTTATATATTAACGATAATAAGTAGCCTAATAGTGATTACTTCGACATCACCAGTAACATCAGTAGTATATCTGATTACAGTATTTATACTTGTGGCAGCCTATCTTGTTCTCCATAATATAGTATATCTATCACTTGTGCTGGTGATTGTTTATGTTGGAGCCATCATAGTGCTTATACTATTTGTCATTATAATAATAAACCTACTGGATCTGCGAACGACTCAGAATATACCCTGATCTCTTCAAGGGATAGCCTCAATAATATTCATTGTTATGTTTATAAATACGGATGCAGTGCACTGGAATGCGGACTTCCTATCTATGTTTCAATACCTAACAATTAATAGTTCAACGGATACCACACTTGACGGCAGTTTTAATAGAATCGTGGATAGAACGACGAATATGGTGTTTAATCCGAGTGATATGAATCTATTTGATCTAAGTCAGATTCAATCTCTAGGACTCTCACTATATACCCATTCATTTATATATATTATTATAGCCTCTTTTGTATTCATACTGGCCATGATTGGACCAATTGTTATTACAAGTAGGAAGAGTAGTAGTAATTAAGGCAGAGAATAAGCATATAAGCGACATATAGGGGGGAATGAGTATTTAAGAGGAATGCTAACTGAAGATAAGCGAGGCGATAGGGGGGGGGGGAGAAGTAAGATGAGCAGTTAGGTATGAAGTAGGGTGGGATAGTAATGTTAATAGGATAGCTTAAGCAGTGAGGTAAGAGATAAGAGGGCAACGGATGTGTGAGGGAGCCTATTGAGATAGATAGGGGGATGAGAGCAGGAGCATAGGATGATATCCCCTTGGTTTAATAATACGAAGGGGTGATCACGTTTCATATGGTAAGGTAGGTGTTGGGGAGGTGAGAGTCATAAGATGATGATATATATAAGCCTTTAACCACGTTAGTTAGTAACTAAGGTAGTAGAGGAAGGGTATAGCAGCAGTGATGTTATTATTAATTATAGAGGTAGGGTAATCCTTTTAGCTTAATGGTAGAGCGCTGTTCTTCTAAAACATGGATTCGAGTTCGAGTCTCGAAAAGGGTAGGACCTCTGTTGACGACGATCAGGAAAAGCAGATGATGTTATTTAAGTTGAAGGGGTTAGCGGATAGGTTTGTTGACGAGATATAACGAATAAGGAATAGCAACCATTGTTGGGGTAGAGTTAAGCCACGTTAACACGATAGACAGGTAGAGTATGGGGGAATAAGGCCAACAATCAAGACAATGCCAATAATATAGGTATATGTATTATTATATTGAGGTAGTAGGGGTAAGATAGGGACAGGGTAACAGGGTGTGTCATGACAAGGATAAAGTATCATTTAAGGGATCTGAAATGCTACTAATTGTAGCACACGGTAGTAGTAATAGTAGGGTAGCATGGGGATGTATTGATAGATGAAAGGATAAGGGTATAGGTGGGTGCACGAGTAGACGGTACTACATGATAGTTGCAGCCTATTAGTTAACGGGTTCAATTCCTGGTGTACCCTAGTAGGGAGTGTTAATGTTAGTAAGTGAGAGGGTAAGGGGTTACGAGGGGGATGAAAGAGTAATCTCTGCCATTAATGTCGTTGATCAGGGATAAAGCGATGAGAGAGGAAGTGAATGGGGAGTGTAAATTATAGTATTGCGGAGGTGGTAGTAGTACTACTGCCGATTCTACTATCTGTAGCCTTTATGACGATTATTGAGAGAAAGGTGATGGCTTCCATACAGCGTAGGGTAGGTCCGAATGTTGTAGGTGTATATGGGGTACTTCAGCCATTTTCCGATGCGCTAAAGCTTATTGTGAAGGAGATTATTGTACCTCATCAATCCAACAAGGTACTACTATTTATTGCACCGATGGTTACCCTTACCTTTTCACTACTTGGTTGGGGGGTAGTACCGATAGGCCAGGGTCTAGCTCTAGTGGATCTATCGCTTGGTGTGCTATATACGATAGCCCTATCATCAGTATCTCTATATGGGATTCTGTTTGCGGGGTGGGCGAGTAATTCAAAGTATGCATTTCTTGGGGGGCTAAGATCTACTGCCCAGATACTATCTTATGAGCTAATTATTAGTAGTGTTATTCTGGCAATTATCATGATAACGAGTTCATTAAATTATACCACGATTATTATACATCAACAATCAACTTGATTTGTTGTACCTCTTCTCCCTCTATTTATTATTTGGTTTATCAGTGCTCTTGCGGAGACAAATAGGACGCCGTTCGACCTTCCTGAGGCGGAGTCAGAGCTAGTATCAGGATTTAATACTGATTATTCAGGGATGATTTTTGTAATGTATTTTCTTGCCGAGTATTCTAATATTATTCTAATGTCGACACTAACGGCCATCTTTTATTTTGGGGGGTTTATAATGCCAGAGGTAATTAATAATGACACATTCTTTAGCAGTCAAAGTATCATTCTTGCTCTTAAGACTTCAGTATTTAGCTTTGCCTTTGTATGGTTTAGGGCGAGTCTGCCACGTCTACGTTATGATCAGCTGATGATAACATGTTGACTTATCCT